AAAGATTACCCAGTAATCCGTCTTGCTCTCACTAAAGTGATATCCATATAGATATCAATATATCACTTGTGACTTTCTTTGTTACAAAACAAAAATTTGAATTTAAAATTGAAATGATTAAAATGAAATCATAAGAAAGAATATGTAAGCTACCCACTTGATTTCCATGGGATTGTAGTTCAATTGGTCAGAGCACCGCCCTGTCAAGGCGGAAGCTGCGGGTTCGAGCCCCGTCAGTCCCGGCGGATTCAATACATCAACTCCCCTTTTTGTTTCTGGGCAAGGGGATGAAAAAGGTTTCATTTATCTTTTTGTTTTATTTTGCTTTTTTCATAAAGCAAAAGAAAGGGTCGATTATTTTAACTAGGGTAGAGAGACATATGTAAATTAATTCTAATTATTGAGAGCATTCAACACTTCAAGAAAGAGATACTGTTTGGGGTTTCCGCTTTTTGTCAACCGCTCTCCCATTAATTCGTGTAGGAAAATGGAATAGGATAGCGTATAATACATTTGCCAAGAGTACCTATATATACTTTTCTTTCTATGAAGTAAAGGAATTTAAAATAGTTCGAATCCAACCAAGGAAAGAGGATTTTTAAAAAATAAAGATAAAACGCGTCTTCCCTAATGAATATGCTCTTTTTAAAGATTAGAGGCGATGTCGAATAAAAAACTCGTAAGAAAAATTAACTCATTAATTTTTTTGAATATTTTCGTTTTTTTACTGGGACTCGTCTTTGGCACATTCCCTTTCTTTGTTTTCCAAAAAGATTATAAACCCTTTCAATTTTTTTATTTCAAATTGAACTTCGTACTTGTTTTCTCTATATTGATTTCTATTGTTTATTTAAGGTTCTTTAGAAACTCTTTTTGTAAAGAATCGAAGTAGAAAAGATTTTTTATGATACTTCATCAGATGATTGTACAAGGAAAGTAAACTACTAGGTTTTAGAAAGGAAAGCCGATAAAAAGAATCATAAATAACTTTTTTTTTTGATTGGATCAGGAATCTCATTATGTATTCGGTGTGGATAAAAGATCTTCCTATGTTATACTATTAAATTCTTGACGATGAATCGATTTTATAGCTCCGATATTGTTATTCATGATATTTCTTTGATTCGATATCATCGAAATCTAATTCATCTGAGTGAGTTTACAAGCGAAAGATTTCTCATCTCTATGGGATTAAATCCCGAGATATTCCAAAGAAAAAAATAATAATAATAAACAATTAAATTATGGAAGTCAATATTCTTGCATTTATTGCTACTGCACTCTTCATTCTCGTTCCTACTGCTTTTTTGCTTATAATTTACGTAAAAACCGTTAGTCAAAATGATTAATTTGAATAAAATTTTAATATCAATGAAAAAGAAAAAAAAAGATTTCAATTTCTCGTCTTAAATGAAAGGAATGCATTAGACTCAGTAGTAGTATCCTAAGGGGCCCGCTAGTATGGTAGAAAGAGATCTCTTTCTACCATACTAGCCATTATGGTTATTGTAATGTATAAAGATACAAGTGAAATATCTTAATATAAAGGAATCCACCTATATCTCGCTTTTTCTGTATAAACGTCAATATAAATGAAATAGAATATGAAATGTATGTACATACTTTCTCAATTTCATTTGTTTGTTTGATCCATTTAATACAGATAATCCCAATTCGATAGAAGCTTCTTCAGATTTCGAAATGGGTTACCCCATGAATGGTTAACCGTGTAAACCCTGATATAAAAATAGAAAATGAGTCAATAAAACATAAATCCAATTTCTAAAAAAAAAATCTTAAAAAAAAATTGCCGAACGGTCTAGAAAACGAAAACAATTGATACAGGTTGATAGAGTTTGATTATTACCGCAATTAGAAGTATTTCTAGAGTCCACTTCTTCCCCACACTACGAGAGAGAGGGAAAATGTAAAAACTACCATTAAAGCAGCCCATGCGAGACTTACTATATCCATGTGAATTCTGCCCCCTATTTCTATGAATATGAAGAAACTATTCCATTATTGTTCACTAATAATAGTGAAATCACTGGTGCAGAGTCAAAAAAAGGGAGAGGTATTTGGTCACCATTGATGAACTACTCCAAAAATCCACTTATCTTATAATGAGTTATTCTTATTATAGAATTTCTAGTAGAATCGACAAGATGTAAACACAAGTAAACGGACATTTTTCGAAGTATCCAAGGAATCTGACTCACATGTAGAAAAAAGAAGACTTTTTCTTTCTTTTATCGTTTTTTATTTGTGGAAGTAAAATGAAAGGCAATTCGTCATCTAATCTAATCTAATATTGATTGAATGTCTGAGCATTCCGAGACTTTCATGAGTCTATATCCAAAGTATCTTAGGTCCTTTCCAAAACTATTAATTTAATTCCCTCTCTGGCTATCCAATATAATTGAAGACTCAGTAAGTGGAACTAAATTAGTAGTGGCAAGTAAAGATTTACAGATTTCCCTACACTATTTGAAGGTTTCCTTGAATCTGATAGGCAAAACTTTAGGTTAGAGAATAGAACCCCGAGAGCCGGGGGCTTAGAATAACGAAAAGAAAGTATCAAGAGTCTTTTCCTACGTTTGTTATTTAAAGTCTGTTATTGAGGCGGCACCCGGATTTGAACTGGGGAAAAAGGATTTGCAGTCCCCCGCCTTACCACTCGGCCATGCCGCCAAAACGATAGAAACTAGATTCCAATTTTCTTTTTTTTTCAACTCCGAAAAAAATATATATAGAGATTTTCAGTCACAAAATATAGAATCTAGTACAAACCAGAACCATTAACTATTGACTGTAAATTCATGACAATTTTTGAATTCAAATTAAAATCTACATTTTTTGATTTCTAATAATATTAAGAAAATCATTAGAAATGCATTTATAACTAATCTATATTGAGTTTTTTTTCAATAAAAAAGAAATCTTTTTCAATTTCAATTATAACAGTAATAATGAGTATATGTAAACCCCAGAATCAGAATATACGTTACGTTGTGTTATAGAGCTATAGCTCTATAATGGGGTATTTTATCTCTCTAGGGATGCTTTTGAGGAGTAATTCTCAATAAATTTTTATATTTCAATTTTTCCCTTGAAGAGAAAATTTCCTTTTTGATAGAGCATGTGCTGTCCCAAATAGAACTGTACCACAATAAAAGAAGAAAAAGAGACATATATATCTGTGCATTCTTTTTTATTTTAATACTAAAAAAATAAAAAAAAAAAACCAAGTTTTCTTACCTACTTCAATTCAATGATATTCTAACTATATCTATTCAAAATAGGTAAAAATAAATCTCTTTTCTGCAAATATTTTTTTGAACAATGAAATAAAAATACATGAAAAAGTAAAGTGGTTAAAAAAAAGTTTTCTATTTATTATATGTTTATCTGCTCGAACAGATCCAATGATGAATACATTTTTTATGATATGCAATCGAATTGGAATATGTAATATCATAGGTGAAAATGAAATTACTTTTTTTTCTAGTCTTTACAAAACTCCGTAAATTCCAGTGGTATTTCTCAATTCTGTTCCATTTGGATCTATTTCTTATAAAAAATTCCAATTGAATCTAGTCTCCGTTCATACGTATTTCATACATTCCATATATCTTGGAGTTGGATAAAATTTCATGTGATTCAGTAAACAGAATAGAAATTCCATTATTACTAGATCGAATTCTATGGATATGATTCGGTAAAGAATGAGAGATGGGATGGGATTTTTTCAATAAACGGATAAATGGGAAATTCAAAAAAGATGCTTGGGGATGAAAAAGAGGGAACATCTACAATACCCGGATTTAATCAGATACAATTTGAAGGGTTTTATCGGTTTATTGATCAGGGTTTAATAGAAGAACTTTCTAAGTTTCCAAAAATTGAAGATATAGATCACGAAATTGAATTTCAATTATTTGTGGAAACATATCAATTGGTAGAACCTCTGATAAAAGAACGAGATGCTGTCTATGAAGCACTTACATATTCTTCTGAATTATATGTATCCGCGGGATTAATTTGGAAAACCAGTAGGAATATGCAAGAACAAAGAATTTTTATTGGAAACATTCCTTTAATGAATTCCCTTGGAACTTCTATAGTAAACGGAATATACAGAATTGTGATCAATCAAATATTGCAAAGTCCCGGTATCTATTACCAGTCAGAATTGGATCATAACGGGCTTTCGGTCTATACCGGCACCATAATATCAGATTGGGGAGGCAGGTTAGAATTAGAGATTGATAAAAAAGCAAGAATATGGGCTCGGGTGAGTAGGAAACAAAAAATATCTATTCTAGTTCTATCATCAGCTATGGGTTTGAATCTACGAGAAATTCTAGAGAATGTTTGCTACCCTGAAATTTTCTTATCTTTCTTGACCGATAAGGAGAAAAAAAAAATTGGGTCAAAAGAAAATGCTATTTTGGAGTTTTATCAACAATTTTCTTGTGTAGGTGGGGATCCAATATTTTCTGAATCCTTATGTAAGGAATTACAAAAAAAATTCTTTCACCAAAGGTGTGAATTAGGAAGGATTGGTCGCCGAAATATTAATTGGAGACTGAATCTTAATATACCTCAGAACAATATATTTTTGTTACCACGAGATATATTAGCAGCTGCCGATCATTTGATTGGGATGAAATTTGGAATGGGTACACTTGATGATATGAATCATTTGAAAAATAAACGTATTCGCTCTGTAGCGGATCTTTTACAAGACCAGCTCGGGTTGGCTCTGGCTCGTTTAGAAAATGTAGTTAAGGGAACTATCTCCGGAGCAATTAGGCATAAATTGATACCTACTCCTCAGAATTTGGTAACTTCAACTCCGTTAACAACTACTTATGAATCCTTTTTCGGATTACACCCATTATCTCAAGTTTTGGATCGAACTAATCCATTGACACAAATCGTTCATGGGAGAAAATTGAGTTATTTGGGCCCTGGCGGATTAACAGGGCGAACTGCTA